CCACTGTAATAATGAGAAAGATTTCTGCATATCCGACCAAATCGATTGAGAATATCAGAATCTGATAACTCGGCCCGAATCGGCTTACTAATGGGATGCCCCGAAACGGTACAAAATTTTGCTTTAGCCAATGATCCAATCATTGGAATAATTGGAACTAGGGTTTCAAACTTCTTCCTAGGAATCTCCATTAGAAATGCATTTTCTAGCATTTGAGTCCTTACCACTGAAGGATTTCGCCGTACACTTGAAAGATAACTCAGAAACTCAAAGGAATGATTGGAAAATTGGTTTAGATGCATTCTATCTGCTTGAGACCACAAGTAAAAATAACATTGCCATAAAATAACAAGGTAATATTTCCATTTATTCATCAGAAGAAAACTTCCCCTTGAAGCCAGAATGGCTTTTCCTTGATATCTGACATAATGCATGAAAGGATCCTTGAACAACCATAGGATATTCTGGAAATCCTTATGAAACACTCCTAGAGGATGTTCTATTTTTCCATAGAAATAGGTTCGCTCAAGAAGGTTTCCAAAAGATGTTGATCGTAAATACAAAGATTGTTTACGGAGAAACATGAATAGGGATTCCCATTCATATACATGAGAATTATATAAGAACAAGAAGAATCTTTGATTCTCTTTTGAAAAAAAAGAGATGGATTTCTTTTTTTGAGAAATCAGACTAGCCCAATTCCGAGACTCGTAGAGAAAGAGTCGGAATAAATGTAAAGAGGGGGCATCTTGTATCCAAGAGCGGAGATTTTGGACCAAGATTTCCAGATGAATGGGGTAGGGTATTAATATATCTGACACATTATTTAAATGGGAGAATTTATCTTCTAAAAAGGAAAATGTTGAATGAATTGATCGTAACTTCTGATATTTTTGTAGATCTTTCCCTTCTTGAGAAGACACTAATCTCAATGAAAATTTCATTTCCAAAATGACTGAAAATCCGGCGGATACCATTTGATAATAAATTTTGTTTTTATTAAAAGCATTCACTGAAATAATCACCCACTTCTGTTGATACATTCGAGTAATTAAACGTTTCACAAGCAGTGAACTGGATTTATTGTCATAACCTAAATTTTCCACGGGTTCGTAAGGACTGGATCCTTTTAAACCATGATCATGAGCAAGTGCATAAAGAGACTCCTGAAAAAGAAGTGGATAGAGGAAGTCTTGTTGCTGCAATCTATCCATTTCTAAATATCCTTGTAATTCCTCCATTTGAAATTCGCTTTGAAACAAAGGCAAAAGGTTTAGTGGGTTAGCAAATGATACATAGTACGATACAGTCAAAACAGGGTATATAGTAAGAAAATAGAAAAAAATACCTCGGTAACAACAGATAAGCTAATCAATGGATCCTCTCTTTTTCCATCCAAGTGGTTTAGGTTCGTTATAGAATACCGAGATGGTTCGAAATCCTTTATTGTTGCAACCCGATCGCTCTTTTGACTTTGGAAAAATTTCTTTTTATCAATATACCGTTTCTGATACACATGAGTCTCCACTCCATACAGAATCTAATTATACAGAATCTAATTCTAATGGAGGTAAAAATAGTTAGGATTCATAAAAAAAAAAAATAGGTAATCCACTTATGGGAAAACCTTTTCCCGCACCAGGCACTAATCCATTTTTAACATCTAATTAGATCGGGTAATAATTCGAATTCAGAACAGAAGCTCGTTACTTTTTGCTTCCCTATAATTGGAACCAGAGGGCTCTATCCATTTATTCAATCGACCCAACCGTGAATTTCGTTTGTCCCGCTACAAGACAAATACAAAAATTAGATTTTGTACCAATCTATTAAGGATCAAATAATCTCAGAGTTTTAGATTGATACGACATGCTGCTTTTTCCACTCACCCCCTTTCAGGATCAGTCGTGGTCTTACAAACTCTACCAATGGTATGTATGAATCCGTTGCTTCATCCAAATGTGTAAAAGATTCTAGGCGCACTTAAAAGCCGAGTACTCTACCGTTGAGTTAGCAACCCGAATAAGGTAATTAGGGTCTGTAGATACGAGCGTAATCAAACAAAAGAATAAAGAGATTGGATTGCACGACCACATCAACAACCAACAAAATGGAACTAACAACCAAATCTAAAAAAAAAAAAGAATTTTCTGGTCGATTCGAAACCGAAAACTGAACAAATCAAATGAAAATCGAATAAATTACCCGGTAAATGTAAATATAGAAACTAGATAGATCTCTTTCCGTTTCAGAGGGGACTTTTTGTTCCACATCGAATCCAAGGAGCACATCATTTGCACGAAGACAAGTAAAAACCAAATAGAATTGAATCCGAGATCTATTTTCTCTAGGATCTAATCCTATTTTGATTACTACACTATTGGCAACATGCCACTATGAAGGTGGCAACCACCAAAGAAGGTGGCAACCACCAAAACGGAAAACGCATCCCTAGAATAGACCAGGGGGATCTTGCCATGGAGGCAAAAAAACGTGTTCT